CTAAACAATTTTGTTAGGAGTAGAAAATTTAGTTGAATAATGGTCGAGAGGGATTTGATTTTTGCAAAATTGTTACCAATACTAAGATTTAAGTTATATTTTTGTGCACCACTAGAATAAAATGGAATTGAATTGGAATCGAGTAAGTCCTTGATGTTTTTGGGGTTTGGCGTTGAGGAAGGGGGAGGGGGGTTTGGTAAGAGGATTTTTAGGAATAATATAATTGTATGTCCAACAAGCATTAATATATAGTCTTTCGGTGAACTGGATATGTGGATTAATGACACTTGAATGAGAAGTCCAGCTACATGATAAGTTGCTCTTCATGCCTTGACGGCTATGCTGAGTCATAGCATCCGAAAATTAAAAAATACCAAATGCATGACACCACAGTTATGTTGGGCATGGGCTGATTAGACCCGTTACCATCGAGATGTCTTATTTAAGGGGAACGTATGGGCGATAACGCATTTGATGGCCCTGAAGTAAGAACCAGATGTCTGATAAAGTTTCAGGTTAGCTACCCCCAAGTTGTATGGGCCCGGAGCGAGAAGAGGGGCATAGGTGGGCGGGTTGTTGGTTTCACGGAGGATGGTAGAAATAGAGACCAAATGGGGACGGGGATAGTCATATGGAAGAGAAAGGTTTATGACTGAAATGGTGTATGTCTAATAACACAGATATGTCCTTAAAGCATTAATTAATATGTAATAACTTAATATTCATGGTTTAAATAAATATAAGTTGAATTTAAGTATATGTCCTAAATCATTGATATAATTTACTTGCTTATATGCTAGGGGAAAATAATTTAATGTACGATATACATAAATGTTCTATTGTACTATATAATTTTATGTACTGTCAAGAAGTAGTTTAATAAGAATATCAGCTTTGGGTGTTGATGGTGGGGAAGTATTCCTTCTTCTTGATGTCTTGAGAGAATGGCTTCTCATTCTTGGTTTACAAGACCAAAGTAATGTTTATACTATCAAGGCACGAGCTTCATTTTAATATTTTGTCCTCGATTATTCCTGAGATTGGTATGAGGATGAGGATAATAGTAAAGTAGCTGATGGAGGCTAGTTGGCCAATAATAATGAATGGGTGTTCAACTGGTTGACCTCCAATTCAGGTTAGGACAAGGAGGTTGGCTACTAGGATTCAATATAAGGTTTGGGTAATTGGGCGGAATATTAGGCTACGTTGTTTGGAGGTGTGGAGAAATGGGAGGAGGGCTAGAATAAGAATTGATAAGATTAGGGCTAGTACACCTCCTAGTTTGTTAGGGATTGAGCGAAGGATAGCGTAGGCGAATAGAAAGTATCATTCGGGTTTAATGTGTGGTGGGGTGTTGAGGGGGTTGGCTGGTGTGTAGTTATCTGGGTCTCCTAGTAGGTCTGGGGAAAATAAGACTAGTATTATTAAGATAACTAGCATAATAAGTACACCTAGAATGTCTTTGATAGTATAATATGGGTGAAATGGGATTTTGTCTGCGTCTGAGTTAAGGCCTGTTGGATTGTTTGAACCTGTTTCGTGGAGGAAAAGTAAATGGACGATAACGAATGCTGCGATGATGAATGGGAGAATAAAGTGGAATGCGAAGAAGCGTGTTAAAGTGGCTTTATCAACTGAGAAGCCTCCTCATATTCACTCTACTAGGGTTGTTCCAATATATGGGATGGCTGAGAGAAGATTAGTAATTACTGTAGCTCCTCAGAATGATATTTGTCCTCATGGTAGGACGTAGCCTATGAATGCAGTAGCTATAACTGCAAATAATAACACTACTCCAATGTTTCATGTTTCTAGGAATATATAAGATCCGTAGTATATACCTCGCCCTACGTGTAGGAAAAGGCAGATGAAAAATATTGAGGCTCCGTTTGCGTGTATGTAGCGGATTAGTCATCCGTAATTTACGTCTCGGCAGATGTGGGTTACTGATGAGAATGCTGTAGTTGTGTCTGATGTGTAATGTATGGCTAGAAATAGGCCTGTTATGATTTGAATTATTAGGCAAATTCCTAGGAGGGAACCAAAATTTCACCATGATGAGATATTGGATGGAGCAGGTAGGTCGATAAATGAGTGATTAATAATTTTTATTAGTGGGTGGGTTTTTCGGATGTTTGTCATTGGTTTCTATAGTTGAATTACAACGATGATTTTTCATGTCATTAGTCGCAGTTAAATGCTGTGTAGAAATAATGACTAATTACATTTTTGTTTTAAGTATATTATTTTTAGCGGGGTGTCTTGGGTTGGCGTTGAAGCCTTCACCTATTTATGGGGGGTTTGGGTTGATTTTAAGTGGGTTTGTAGGTTGTTTAATGGTGTTGGGGATTGGTGGGTCATTTTTAGGGTTAATAGTGTTTTTGATTTATTTAGGTGGAATGATAGTTGTTTTTGGGTATACTACTGCTATGGCCACTGAGGAGTATCCTGAGACGTGGGGATCTAATTGGTTAGTATTTAGTATCTTAATTATTGGTTTGTTTATGGAAATGGTTTTAGTGTATTTGCTTGATTATTATAGTGAAATTGAATTGATTGATTTGAGCGATTTAGGTAGTTGAGTGCTGTACGAGATTGATGATGTTGGGGTAATATTGGAGGGTGGGATTGGGGTAGCTGCTATATATAGTTGTGCAACTTGGATGATAGTAGTAGCTGGGTGGTCCTTATTTGCTGGTATTTTTATTATTATTGAGATTACTCGGGACTAAGACTATAAAGGATTGTGATAATAGTAAGGGAGATTAGGAAAGATATGAAGTAAAGTTTTACTAGGCCTTTTTGTTTGGTTAATAATTTAGATGAATTGGAATGTATGTTTGAAGTAGATTTAGGGATTGCTTTTTCTAGTCAGATCAGGTCTAGGAGGTTTAGGGATGTTTTGAAACTTTGACCTAGAGTTTTGGCAGGAAGAGTTCGGTGCATGACTGATGGGAAGAAGCCTAGTAATGTAGAAAATGATGAGTAAGGGTTAGTTTTTTTGGTTGATAGTTTCAGACTTATATTATTTAATTCTAAGGCAATTAAGAACCCTAGGATGGAAATAACTAGGGCTGTTATTTTTAGGTATCATGGCATTGTTATGACTTGAATATTTATTGGTGGAATATTATGGGAGATGAAGAATCCGGCTAGGATGCTTCCAAAGGCTAGGCGTTTAATTGGGTTGATTATGTCTGGGTCTTTTTCATTGATTATAATTAGTGGGGGGTATCGTGGTTTTGTTATAATAGCGAAGTAAATGATTCGCATGCTGTATATGGCTGTTATGGATGTGGCAATTAGTGTAATTATTAGGGCTCAGGCGTTTGTATTACAGGTATTTATGGCTTCGATGATAAGGTCTTTTGAGTAAAATCCTGTTAGGAAAGGTATTCCTGTTAGGGCAAGGCTTCCAATAATGAGGCATGAAGAGGTAATTGGTATAGTTTTCATTATATTTCCTATTTTTCGGATGTCTTGTTCATCGCTTAGGTTGTGAATAATTGATCCAGAGCATATGAAGAGTATAGCTTTGAAGAAAGCGTGAGTGCAGATGTGTAGGAAGGCTAGGTATGGTTGGTTTAGACCCAGGGTTACTATTATTAGACCTAGCTGGCTGGATGTAGAGAATGCTACGATTTTTTTGATATCATTTTGGGTGAGTGCGCAGATAGCTGTGAAAATTGTGGTTAGGGCTCCGAGGCATATTATTAGGGTTAAGATAGAAGAGTTATTTGAGGTTAGAGGGTGAAATCGGATTATTAGGAAGATGCCTGCTACAACCATAGTACTTGAGTGGAGTAGGGCTGAGACTGGGGTAGGTCCTTCCATGGCTGATGGGAGTCATGGGTGTAGTCCGAATTGGGCTGATTTACCTGTGGCAGCAATTAGAAGGCCAAGAAGAGGGATAAAGTTGCTGTTGTCTGTGAGTAAAATTTGTTGAATTTCCCAGGAGTTAGAGTTTAGGCAAAATCACGTTATAGCTAGGATGAAGCCGATATCTCCGATACGGTTGTATAAAATTGCTTGTAGGGCTGCGGTGTTTGCGTCTGCACGGCCGTATCATCATCCGATCAGGAGGAATGATATGATCCCTACTCCTTCTCACCCAATGAAAAGTTGGAATATGTTATTAGCTGTAGTTAGAATTAGTATAGTAATAAGGAATAGAAGAAGATACTTGATAAAACGATTGATATACAAGTCTGAGTGTATGTATCATGAGGAGAATTGTATGATAGATCATGTTACGAATAAGGCTACGGGTATAAATATGATTGAGAAGTAGTCAGCTTTTAGGCTTATATATAATTCTATAGAATTTATAGTTATTCAGTGTCAGCTGGTGATTATTCATTCGGTATTAGAGTAGAAAAATAGGATTAGAGGAATGAGGCTAAGGATGAAAGAGTATTTGATTGATGCTATAACGTATAGTGGGAAGTTAATATATTTGACTAGGTTGGTTATTGAAATAAATACTGGTAATGAAAGCAAAAGGAAAATTATTATGATTGATGATGATATGATATTTATTACTTTTATTTGGATTTGCACCAAGGTTTTTGGTTCCTAAGACCAATGGATTACTATTATCCTATAAAAGTAAGAAAGCCATGGTTTTAGGCATGGGGGCATGAATTAGCAGTTCTTGCATTCTTTCTTGGTAAATAAGGAGGTTTATTTCCTGTTATTAGATTCACAGTCTAATGTTTTTTTTAAACTATATTTACATATTGTTAGGCCTGAGATTAGGTTGGGGTTTATGGTTAGAAGGATGAGGGGGATGATGTGAAGGGCTATTAATGTAAGTTCTCGTGTATGTGATGGTTGTAAATTTATAATGTGGCTGGTTAGTTTTCCTCGTTGGGTTGTGATAATTATGTATATGGAGTATAAGGCGGTGATAGAGATGTTGATTCCTATTAGAATAATGGAGAAGTTAGATCAAGAGAATAATGACATAGCGATGAATAACTCTCCAATTAAGTTAATGGATGGTGGTAAGGCTAAATTAGTTAGGCTTGCAATTAGTCATCATGTTGCTATTAGTGGAAAAATTATTTGTAGTCCGCGGGCTATAATTATAGTTCGGCTGTGAATGCGTTCGTAGTTAGTGTTTGCCAGGCAAAATAGTAATGAGGATGTTAGACCGTGGGCGATTATAAGTATGGAAGCTCCTATAAAGCTTCATGGGGTTTGAATTATAACTGATGCGATTACTAAGGCCATATGGCTGACTGAGGAGTAGGCGATTAGTGATTTCAAGTCTGTTTGGCGTAGGCAGATGGAGCTTGTTATAATCATTCCTCATAATGAAAGTAGAATGAAGGGGTAGGCTATATATTCTGTTAGGGGGGTTAGAATTATGGAAATACGTATTATACCATAGCCTCCTAGCTTTAGGAGAATGGCAGCTAGGATCATAGATCCTGCAATTGGTGCTTCTACGTGGGCTTTTGGTAGTCATAGGTGGACACCGTACAGTGGTATTTTAATAAGAAAAGCCATTATGCAGGCTAATCATAGGATGTTATTAGATCAAGAGGGGTTAATTGGGGAGGCAGTTATTGATAGGATTAGGAAGTTCAATGATCCTATTGAGTTTTGAATATAGATTAAAGCAATTAGGAGTGGGATTGAGCCAATTAGAGTGTAGAATAAAAAGTATAGGCCTGCATTTAATCGCTCTGTTTGATTACCCCATCGGGTAATGATAACGAGGGTGGGAATGAGGGTAGCTTCAAATAGAATGTAGAATATAATAAGTTCAGTGGAGGAGAATGTTATAATGAGTAGGATTTGTAGGCTGACTAGTATTGAGATATAAATTTTTTGGTATATTGTTTTTTCTTTTTTTAAGTGGTTTTGGCTGGCTATAAGTATGAGTGGAAGAAGTCAGGTTGTGAGGATAATTAATGGGGAGGATAGTGGATCTGAAAAAAATATAATTGAGAAGTTTATAGTGTTTTCGTCGTTTTGTCATAGTAGGGACAGGCTGATCAGGCTTACTAGGAAGCTGTATGAAGTAGTATTGATTCAGATTTTTTTTGGTTTTGATATTCATGTAAGTGGAAGAAGTATAATTGATGGTATAATAATTTTTAGCATTGTAGTAGGTTAAGGTTTTGGACATAATCTGATCCATATGTGTTAGAAATTTTTACTAGGAGAGCTAGTCCTACTGCTGCTTCGCATGCTGCAAATACTAGAATGGTGATGGGGATTGGTATTGATAGTATTGAGTTGGAGTTTAGGGTAGCTATTGATACTATAATAAATAATGAGAGTATCATTCCTTCTAGGCATAGGAGAGTTGATATAAGGTGAGAGCGGAATATCAAAGTGCCTAGAAGTGATAAGGCGAAGGCTAATGTAAGATTAAGGAAAGCAGGTGTCATATGGTAATTATGAATACAATCATAATCTAATGAGTCGAAATCATTAATTTTAGTTAAACTAATTACCAATTATTCAGTTCATTCTAGTCCTTTTTGTATTCATTCGTAAGCCAGGCCAAGGGATAGAATTGTAACTAAAATTAAGGCTATGATGATTATCACTGTGATATTGGTTGTCTGAATTGCTCAGGGGAGGGGAAGTAGGAGGGCAATTTCTAGGTCGAATAGGAGGAATGTAATAGCTACTAGGAAAAATTTTATTGAGAAAGGTAATCGTGCTGAGCTTGTTGGGTCAAATCCGCATTCATACGGGTTAGCTTTTTCGGAGTAGAGGTTTATTTGAGGAAGTCAGAAGGCTACTAGAATTAGAATAAGGGATAGGAGTGAGTTTGTCAAGATTACTATAAATAAGTTTATTACTCTCTTCTGAGGTTTTATCAGAGTCTACTAATTGGAAGTCAGTTATAATTATTATACTAAGAGAGTATGATCCTCATCAATAAATAGATACATATAGGAATAGTCAAACAACATCTACGAAATGTCAATATCATGCTGCTGCTTCAAAACCGAAGTGGTGTTTAGATGTAAAGTGAAATTTTAATTGTCGTAGGAGGCACACTGTTAGGAATGTTGATCCAATAATTACATGGAGGCCGTGAAATCCTGTTGCTATAAAAAATGTAGACCCGTAGATACCATCTGAAATAGAGAAAGAGGTTTCATAGTATTCTGAAGCTTGTAAAGCAGTGAAGTAAAGGCCTAGTATAATAGTGATAAATAAGGCTTGGTTTATGTTGTTACGTTTACCCTCTATTAGGCTGTGGTGAGCTCATGTGATTGACACACCTGAGGCTAGGAGGACTGATGTATTAAGAAGTGGAACTTCCAGGGGGTTGAGAGGTGTGATGCCTGTTGGGGGTCAGCAACCTCCTAGATCATGTGTTGGTACTAGGCTGGAGTGGTAGAAGGCTCAGAAGAAGCCTGCAAAGAAAAATACTTCGGAGATGATGAAGAGAATTATTCCGTATCGTAGGCCTTTCTGGACAATAGGGGTGTGGTGGCCTTGGTATGTACCTTCACGGATAATATCTCGTCATCATTGGTATATTGTTAGAATATTAGTTATTATTCCTATAGTTAGTAGAGTGTAGGAGTTATAGTGAAATCATATCACTAAACCGGATGTTAATAAAAGGGCTGAAAGAGCTCCTGTTAGTGGTCATGGGCTAGGATTTACTATGTGGTACGCGTGGGTCTGGTGTGTCATTATGTGTTATCATGTAGATACAGGCTGACTAAGAGAGTGAATACATATGCTTGAATTAGGGCTACAGCAAATTCTAAAATAGTAAGGAGAAGTAAGATAATGAATGTGATAGTAGCGGTTGGTGGGCTAATGTTTATTAGTACAAGGGTAGCTCCTCCAATTAGGTGTATTAATAGGTGGCCTGCAGTAATATTGGCTGTTAGTCGAACGGCCAGTGCTATGGGTTGAATGAATAAGCTAATAGTTTCGATGATAATTAGTATTGGGATGAGGGAGATTGGGGTTCCTTGTGGAAGAAAATGGGCTAGAGAGTTTTTTAGTTTATGTCGAAATCCTAAGATTACGGCTCCGGCTCATAGCGGGATTGCTATGCTTAAGTTTATGGATAATTGGGTTGTGGGTGTAAATGTATGAGGTAAAAGTCCTAGAAGGTTTGTGGATCCAATAAATATGATTAAAGAGACGATTATTAGGGCTCAGGTCCGTCCTTTTGGTGTGTGAATTAGTATTATTTGTTTAATGATTAGTTTGATTAATCAGTGTTGGAATGAGTGGAGGCGGTTATTAATTAATCGTTCTGATGAAGGAAATAAGATAGATGGAAATATAATGATGGCTATTACAATAGGTAGGCCTATTATTGTTGGGGTGATAAAAGAGGCAAATAGATTTTCGTTCATTTTGAGTCTCAAGGATTTTTTGTTTTTTGTACTGTTATGATTTTTAGAGAGGGGGTTGCTGGGTAGGTCTGTGTAGAAACTTTTAATTGGAATAGAATAAATAGAGTAATTATTGATGAGATAATAGTGATAAATCATGTGGATGTGTCTAGTTGTGGCATATCACTGTGGAGATTTAGGGTCTCTAACTTTAGCTTAAAAGGCTAACGCTCTAAGCTTCGCAGTGATTTTAAATTATTGAGGCTGATCAGTTTTCGAAGTGCTTTAAGGGGACTATTTCTAGGACAATAGGTATAAAGCTATGATTGGATCCACAGATTTCAGAACATTGACCATAATAAAGTCCTGGGCGGTTAGATGTTACTGTAGCTTGATTCAGGCGTCCTGGGATGGCATCTGTTTTTAGCCCTAGGGATGGTACGGCTCATGAGTGTAATACATCTTCGGATGAGATTAGTATACGAATAGGTAGTTCTATAGGTAGAACAACTCGGTTGTCGACTTCTAGAAGACGAAGATCGCCTGGTTTGAGATCATTTGTAGGAATTATGTATGAATCGAAGCATAAATCCTCATAATCAGTGTATTCGTAGCTTCAGTATCATTGGTGACCTATGGTTTTTACTGTTAATACAGGGTTGTTAATTTCGTCTATTATATATAGGATTCGCAAAGAGGGTAGGGCAATTAAAATAAGAATGACTGCTGGTAAAATAGTTCAGATTGTTTCTACTTCTTGGGCATCTATGGTACTTGTGTGCGTTAATTTTGTTGTTAATATGAGTGAAATGATATATAGGACTAAGGAGCTGATGAGGAAAACAATTATTAGTGTATGGTCATGGAAATTTATTAATTCTTCTATGATAGGTGATGTGGCGTCTTGTAAGCCTAGTTGGAATGGATAAGCCATGTGAGATATATAGATTTTGTTCTATAATTTAACTTTGACAAAGTTATGTAATAATTTTACTAATATCTCATTGAGAAAGACATAGAGGCTATGGGATTGGCTTGAAACCAGTTTTAGGGGGTTCGAATCCTTCCTTTCTTATTTGACTTTTACGTAGGAAGGTTCTTCAAATGTGTGGTAAGGAGGGGGACATCCGTGAAGTCACTCTAGGTTTGTGGAAGAGTAGGATACAAATAGTACTTCTCGTTTTGAGGCAAAGGCTTCTCAGATCATGAAGATTATTACTAGTACGGCTGTTAATGAGATGAATGATCCTATAGAGGAGACTGTATTTCATGTAGTGTAGGCATCAGGGTAATCGGAGTATCGTCGGGGTATTCCTGATAATCCTAGGAAGTGTTGGGGGAAGAATGTTATGTTTACTCCTACAAATATAATGGCGAAATGGGCTTTTGCTCATGTGTCGTCAAGAGTGTAACCTGAAAATAGTGGGAATCAGTGAACAAATCCAGCTATGATAGCGAATACAGCTCCTATAGACAATACATAGTGAAAATGGGCTACTACATAGTAAGTGTCGTGAAGTACAATGTCTAGTGAGGAATTGGATAGGACAATTCCAGTTAAACCTCCTACTGTAAATAGGAAAATAAACCCTAGAGCTCATAATATGGCTGGTGATCATTTGATGTTACCACCGTGTAGTGTTGCTAGTCAGCTAAATACTTTTACTCCAGTAGGAATAGCGATAATTATGGTTGCTGAAGTGAAATAAGCCCGTGTATCTACGTCTAACCCTACTGTAAACATATGATGGGCTCATACGATGAAGCCTAGGAAGCCGATAGATATCATTGCTCATACTATTCCTATATACCCAAATGGCTCTTTTTTACCAGAATAATAGGTTACTACGTGTGAAATAATACCGAACCCTGGGAGGATGAGGATGTAAACTTCTGGGTGACCAAAGAATCAGAATAGGTGTTGGTAGAGAATAGGGTCTCCTCCTCCTGCTGGATCAAAGAATGTTGTATTTAGGTTACGGTCTGTAAGAAGTATAGTAATTCCAGCAGCTAGAACTGGAAGTGATAGGAGTAGTAGGACTGCTGTGATTAGAACGGATCAGACAAATAAGGGTGTTTGGTATTGTGTTATGGCTGGGGGTTTCATGTTAATAATAGTGGTGATAAAGTTGATAGCCCCTAGGATGGATGATACACCGGCTAGATGGAGAGAAAAAATAGTTAGATCTACAGATGCTCCAGCGTGGGCTAGGTTTCCGGCCAAGGGAGGGTATACTGTTCATCCTGTTCCGGCCCCCGCTTCTACTATTGATGATGCCAGGAGAAGGAGGAATGAAGGGGGAAGAAGTCAGAAGCTCATGTTATTTATTCGTGGGAAAGCCATGTCAGGAGCTCCAATTATTAGTGGAACAAGTCAGTTTCCAAAACCCCCGATTATTATAGGTATTACTATAAAGAAAATTATGACGAATGCATGGGCTGTGACGACAACGTTGTAAATTTGGTCATCTCCTAGAAGTGCGCCTGGCTGTCCTAATTCAGCTCGAATTAGAATGCTTAGGGCGGTTCCTACTATCCCAGCTCAAGCTCCGAACAGTAGATATAGGGTACCAATATCTTTATGGTTGGTTGAGAATAGTCAACGATTTATGAACATAGGTAAAATGGCCGAGTAGGCATTAGACTGTAAATCTAAGCACAGAGGTTTGAGCCCTCTTTTTATCAAGCCTTAAGGTGATATTCATGTCGAATTGCAAATTCGAAGGTGTAGGTAAATTTCCCTACTAAGGCTTCTCCCGCCCCCTTTCTGATAGGCGGGAGAAGTAGATTGAAGCCAGTATTAGGGTATTTAGCTGTTAACTAAAATTTCGTAGGTTTGAGTCCTACCAATCTAGATGAGGTCTTAGCTTAATAAAAGCAATTGATTTGCATTCAGTAGATGTGAGGTATAGTCTCACAGTCCTTATCAGAAGTTAAACTTGGTTGTTTTCTTAGAGCTTTGAAGGCTCTTGGACTGTATATCCTAAACTTCTATAGTACTAGTTGAGGTGATAGGGGGAGTGTTAGGGTACTAATGATTGTTATAATGGGAATAATAGGGTTGTGTTTGGGGTTTTCATGATGAGAAGATATTTTGGAGTTATTGTTAGTTGGGAATATAGTGAGCGAGGTTGAGTAAATTAAACGAGTGTAGAAAAATAGGTTTAGTAATGCTATTATGGCTATTAATGAGGCTATAATAAGGGAATCATTTTTTAGTAGTTCTGTGATGATAGCTCATTTTGGTAGAAATCCTGTTAATGGGGGTAGGCCTCCTAAGGATAGAAGAAGTAAGGAAGTTGATATCAGGAGTATTGGAGTTTTGTTTCATAGTAAGGCGATTGAATTAATTGTTGTTGAGGAGTTTATTATCAGTGTTAAAAATATAGGAATTGTAAGGATAATGTAAATTACAAGATTTAATAGTATAAGGTTTGGATTGTAAGGTAAGATTGCCAGTATTCATCCTATGTGGGCAATTGATGAATATGCTATGATTTTTCGTGTTTGGGTTTGGTTGAGTCCCCCTCAGGCTCCTATGAAGATTGATAGGATTGCAAGTGTTAAAATGAGGGTGTGATTAAATAAGTGGAAAAATTGATATAAGATAGATAGGGGGGCAATTTTTTGTCAGGTGAGGAGAATAAGTCCTGTGTGGAGTTGGATTCCCTGTGTTACTTCGGGTAGTCAGTAGTGGAATGGGGCTAGTCCTAGTTTTATAGATAATGAAATTAGTGTTATGATAAGTAAAATTTCGTTTGTTTGTTGTTGGAATGTTCATGTGCCTAGCAGTTTATAGTTAAGGACGATGGCTAGAAGAATAATTATGGAGGCTGTTGCTTGAGTGACAAAGTATTTTGTAGCTGCTTCGATTGATCGTGGGTTTTTTTTGTTAATTAGTAGAGGGATAACAGCTAGGAGGCTTATTTCTAGGCCTATTCATATTAGTATTAGATTGGAGCTGGCTATGGTAATGGCAGGGCCTATAAGAATGGTGAAGTAGATGATGATAATGGTGATGGGATTTATTAGTACGGGAAGGGTTTAAACCAACATTTTCGGGGTATGGGCCCGATAGCTTAAGTTAGCTGACCTTACTGTATTAGGATATGGTGTTTTGGTAGCACGGAGAATTTTGAATTCTTAAGTATAGGTTCAACCCCTATTGTCCTAGAAATAAGAGGGTTTGAACCTCTATAATTTACTCTATCAAAGTAACTCTTTTGTCAGACATATTTCTATATGTAGGGTGGGATGCTTGCTAGGAAGATTGGTAAGGAGATATGTCATATGCAGAATGCTAAGGTTAAAGGAAGGAAATTTTTTCATAGGAGATGCATGAGTTGATCATAACGGAATCGGGGGTAGGAGGCTCGGATTCATAGAAATATTGATGATAGAAGAAGGGTTTCTATTATGAAGTTGGTGGAGTATAATTCGGGTATGTAAATATTGTGAAGTGGGCCTATGAAGATGATAGTTGTTAGGGCGTTTATTAGAATAATGTTTGTATACTCAGCTATAAAAAATAATGCGAAAGGGCCTGCGGCATATTCTACATTAAAGCCGGAGACTAATTCTGATTCCCCTTCTGCTAAGTCGAAGGGGGCTCGGTTTGTTTCTGCCAAGGTTGAGATGTATCATATTATTGCTATGGGCCAAGCAGGGATGATTAGTCATATTTGTTCTTGGGTGATAATTAGCATTTGTAGGGAGAATGAGCCGCTTATTAATAAGACTGAAAGTAAAATAATGGCCATTGTTACTTCATAGGAGATGGTTTGAGCAACTGCTCGTAATGCTCCAAATAGTGAATATTTAGAATTGGAAGCCCATCCGGATCATAGAATAGAATAGACTGAAAGGCTTGATGTAGCTAGGATGAATAAGATACCTAGGTTGAGGTTAACTAGTGGGTGAGGTATGGGTAATGGGATTCATAGGCTTAGGGCTAGGGAAAGGGATAGGGTTGGAGCAATGATAAATAGGGCTATAGAGGTGGTTAAGGGTCGTATAGGTTCTTTTAGAAATAGTTTTATGGCGTCAGCAAATGGTTGTAGTACTCCATACGGGCCTACGATGTTTGGGCCTTTTCGTAGTTGTATGTAGCCTAGGATTTTACGTTCTACTAGAGTTAGGAAGGCTATGGCGATAAGAATAGGGACTAGGAGGGTTAGGATATTTATAAAGTACACTATTAGGAAGAGGATTTGAACCTCTGGGAACAAGGTTTTAAGTCTTACGCAATTTCCTGGCTCTGCCACCCTAATAACCTTGTCTAGGTGAAGGATGTTGTACATTTTTATTTAATTGAGATTTAATTCATAAATTAAGTTGAGAGCGCTTAATAGGAAGGAGGCTCTATTTCTCTTGTCCTTTCGTACTGGGAGAAATTGTAAATAGATAGAAACCGACCTGGATTGCTCCGGTCTGAACTCAGATCACGTAGGACTTTAATCGTTGAACAAACGAACCATTAATAGCTTCTGCACCATTGGGATGTCCTGATCCAACATCGAGGTCGTAAACCCTAATTTTCGATATGGACTCTTAAATAGGATTGCGCTGTTATCCCTAGGGTAACTTGGTCCGTTGATCAAAGAATTTTTGGGTCAATAAGATTTTTGTATTACTTTGACTTGTTAGTCTATGTTACAATCATTCGGAGGATTTTATGTTCTCCGAGGTCACCCCAACCGAAATTTTCAGCTTATATTTTGCTTTTTGATCCATTAGGTTTATTGTGGTTATAAAGTAAGCTGGTTAATTAAAGCTCCATAGGGTCTTCTCGTCTTATTGTGGTATTCCAGCCTCTTCACTGGAAGGTCAATTTCACTGATTGAGAATGAGAGACAGTTGAACCCTCGTTTGGCCATTCATGCTAGTCCCTAATTAAGGAACAAGTGATTATGCTACCTTTGCACGGTCAGGATACCGCGGCCGTTAAACTTTAGTCACTGGGCAGGCAATGCCTCTAATACTTGTAATGCTAGAGGTGATGTTTTTGGTAAACAGGCGGGGTTCGTGTTTGCCGAGTTCCTTTCATTCTTTTTAATCTTTCTGTAAAGCACTCCTGTGTTGGGTTAACGGTTGAATCTTAGATGTATTAGTTTGGGGATTTTTGTCTAATTACCTATAAATAACAATGGGTATCCGTGTTGTTATACACTTGTGCCTAGAGAATTCTAATTCTTGTTACTCATATTAACAGTATCTCATCTATATAATGATAGATTGACCCAGTTTGTCATATGGGAATTCATTGAAAATTGTAAAATTAATGGAGTATCTATGTTGAGCTTGAACGCTTTCTTTATTGGTGGCTGCTTTTAGGCCAACAATGGTTAGATATGATGTAATTTTATTCGCTAATTAAGGTTTTTTCCGTTCCTAAAGAGCTGTCCCTCTTTAGGCTATAATTTAAATTTACATTTAGGTTTTATGTTCATATAGTAAATTTAAAGTTGAACTAAAATTCATTTTCTGGGTAACCAGCTATCACCAAGCTCGTTAGGCTTTTCACCTCTACCTAAAAATCTTCCCACTATTTTGCTACATAGACGGGTTGATTCGTAAAATTGTTTTTAGGTAGCTCGTTTGGTTTCGGGGTTTCTAGCTGCAATTCTTTTAGTTAGAATACTTCTAGTTAATTCATTATGCAAAAGGTACAAGGTTTAATCTTTGCTTATTTATACTTTTAATTTGTCTTTCATCTTTCCCTTGCGGTACTTGTTCTATAGCGCCTTAGTATAATTTCTTTCTCCAATACTTTTATTGGGGTAAATGTTTTGATTTAGTGATTGAAATAATTAATTGGAATGATAGTAGGGCTAGAATTAGTTCAGAGTGTTCATTGTTATGAAATCTTCTGGGTGTAGGCCAGATGCTTTGGTGTTAAGCTACACTATGATTATTCCAAGCACACTTTCCAGTATGCTTACCTTGTTACGACTTATCTCCTCTCATAAACTTAATATTAAGTTATTATGTATAGTTTAATTCATTTAATTTGAGGAGGGTGACGGGCGGTGTGTACGTACTTCATTGCTCTATTCAATTAAGCTCTCTATTCTTAATTTACTACTAAATCCTCCTTTATCCTTTAGTTTCATAAAGGGTTTCGTTGATGTTCTTTTAGAAGAAAATGTAGCCCATTTCTTCCCATCTCATTGGCTACACCTTGACCTAACGTTTTTATGTTTGTTCTTGTGCTTACTTTGGCTCCTTTTTAGGGTTTGCTGAAGATGGCGGTATATAGGCTGAATTAGCAAGGGATGGTGAGGTGGAGCGGGGTTTATCGATTATAGAACAGGCTCCTCTAGATGGATATAAAGTACCGCCAAGTCCTTTGAGTTTTAAGCGGTGGCTAGTAGTTCTCTGGCAAATATTTTTGTTATTAAATTATTTAGGTTTAGGGCTAAGCATAGTGGGGTATCTAATCCCAGTTTGGATCTTAGCTATCGTGTTAATAATAGTTAGAATTACTTTCGTTGTTGAGTTTAGGTCCTAACAATGAATTTTCACATATAAGTTGGATTTTAATTCTATTTGAATAATTATAGTTACCACGTTTTACGCCGATAGTAATTAGTTTGGGTTAATCGTATGACCGCGGTGGCTGGCACGAAATTTACCAACCCTAAGAGGCATAGCTTAGTCAAACTTTCGTTTATTGCTAAATATTTATCACTGCTGTTTCCCGTGGGGGTGTGGCTAGGCAAGGTGTCTTAAGCTATTTTTATGTGCTTGATACCCTCTCCTTAAATTTTTAAGTAAATATTTAAGGGATTTTACACCGGTGTATGGATGTTTGCATGTGTAATCTTACCTCCAATTAATTATAAGGCCAGGACCAAACCTTTGTGTTTATGGGATTAAATATCCATCTAAGCATTTTCAGTGCTTTGCTTTATCATTAAGCTACATTAAC